CTTGAGCGACCGATCCGGCAGAACAACTCAAAAGATAAAGAAGTATCGTTAATTTATTCATGCTCGTTCCAAGTTCGAAGTACCATTTGTACAAATAAGACTCCTCTTCGCATGATTTCTTCTTTATATAGATAGATATAGGATCTATTAGGGAGCAGCTATTACTTAGAAGTACATTTTGTGCAACAGCCCTTCCTATCTGATAGAAAAGGATCCCATGATCCGGAGCCGATCTTACTCGGGCTCGCAAATCCCAAGTTTGTCTATGAAGAGCAGATCTAATTATATTAGTGTCTATAATTGATTTCTTCTGTGTAATACTAATCGATAGGGCCGCATTGGTAAGTGCTACAAGATCTCGTACATTGGAACCCATGGTTATGGACCCGAATCCATTAGTATGGAACATTTTATTTTCCAAGTGAAATCCCCTAGTATATGAAAGAGTGAAAAAGTGCTTTCGTTGTTGTGGAATAAGAAGCCTTCGTATCTTAATGCATGTATTTAATTTATTTGGAGCTATTAGACCGGGATCCACTTTTCGGGGAATATGAGTCGAAGCAATAACAAGATTATTTCTAGTGGAACATCTTTCACAATCCCTGGAGAGAGAGTTCACTAATAGACCGAGGAATAAGTAATTCGACTCATTCATATTCAGATCATGAATGTTTGGAATCCATATTATGCAAGGAGACATTTTTTTTGCTAATTCGAATTGAACGTTGATATAAAATCGGCCCATATCCAAATACACATCCGGATTCAGATCCGCGTCCTCCGCATCAAGATCAAGCGGCCGCTTCGAATCAAGAAGGTCGTCGATATCGTCACTATCGTCAAGAGCATAAAAATCATCAATATGATCACTCTCATCACTATCATCAAACAACTCATCGAGCTCGTCCTCCTCATCGTCAATATTATCAATAACAAAAAAGCACCTTTCCTGGTTTTCCATGGACTCGTTCAGAAATATTGTAATGAAAGGAAAATAGGAGTTTGTCGCTAGGTATTTGACCAAATAGGATCGTCCACTTCCTATAGAACCTATCACTAAAATACCCCTAGAGAGGGATAGGGGTAAACGGAGCGAAAAGGGTTTTTCATGAGATGGCAAACAAAAACTATTAGCTCCACAGGAGGTTTGTGAATAATTGATTGTCTGATAATGAGCAAGGAATATCCGTCGTTCTGCTAAACAGGATGTATTGAACTCATAATTCATTAGATACTTATTATGAATGTCAACTAAGTATCGTAAGTAAATTGCTCCCGGTTGTTCAATCATTTGATAACCATAGTCATTCTTTGATAAATGATCACTATGAGTCAGACTCAATAGAATTTGATCAATACGTTTTTCTGTCGTTAAGGAGGTTAACTGAATCTTGAAGATTCTTTCTTTATCAGGAACGAAATCGCTGGCCAAGATCCAGGCTGTTATGTTATGCTTATGATCCTTTTTTCTTTTTCTTATCAATGAATAGATCTCTTTACTTGTATGACTTAGATGTCTCGTATTTCTCGAAAAAGCGATTCGATTGATGGGATTTGGTATCATACTTATCAAATCGATGATATCGTTGAGGACGAGATTGATATGAAAATATTTATTCTTAGAACGTAAAGCGAAACCAAATAGAAACTCTACTAATCGTCCCACAGCAACTAGAAAGATATTCTTTAACCGGGAAGAATTCGGTTTAGGTGGAGGATACCTATCCAGAAGTTTTTCCAACTCAATCATGTATGATGGAATCATAAAAAATTTGATCCTTTCGAACTCTGTCTGTAACTCACTAGAGTCTCGAGAAACAAAGAGAAGATGTGTACAAACGAGATATCCAGCAACAAGAAGAAAGAAAAGGATTGAATAGAGTAACTCCCGAACATTTGGCGATCTCAGATGTGTCGATATCGATGGTGACTCATTATTTCGATGAATCGTTTCTTCGAACAGAAGAAGATTATGTAAACACTTACTCGAAATCTCACTTAGTGGAAGACACAATTTTCTCTGAAGAATTCGCCATGATATATATATATCTGATCCATGCATAATATCAAGAAAAATGGATAAAAATTTTTGGCTGCTACTTAGTATCGACAATAGGTCTGAAAAAGTATCTAAAAATATAAAATTTAGATATTTGTATCCTGTCGAAGTAAGGAACCATGGCATATATGGTTGGAATATATTCCATTTTGAGAGAGTTGAAAAAACAATCTCTCGTTGACGTTTAAAGGTTCTATACATCTGCTCTTTCTCAAGGCATTTCTTTAGACAACGACCCCTTTTTTTCCTCTTTTCGGATGGTAAATATTTCTCAGAACATGGAGTGTGAATCAAACCCATGTTTGAATTGAAATTGAGATACTGATGCAAGTTATTCCCTTCTGAATCAGACAGATTCATATCTGAAAGGGGTTGACAATAAGTTCTTTCAAAATTGACTATTTGTCCTTCTGTTAGAGGTGTGCCAGAAATGTCTGCGAT